CACCTACCGTAACCTATATTGGTAAGGTTAAGCAGCTGACTTCGCCCCAAAGATGATACTAGGAGAGTTGCATGCTCAAATGTGATCAATTGTAAACAAGCTCTTGTACATCCAAAGCTTCTTCAAAGCCCTATCCTTGGCTACCGCTTGCTTGCTCACTGCTGCTAGCTTTCTGGCTACTGGACTACTTGCTTGCGGTTGAAACCGGCTTTCCGGGCTATGCTACTTTGTTACCGGCAGGACTGCAGCTACGACTACATGCGCATCTAGTGCAGTGGCTTGGAAGCAAGCTACCTTGACCATCTTCCGAAGTTCTAAATAATATACTGATCAAAGGCTTCCGTCGCGGACTGCTCTACATTCAGCCACGCCAGAGTGACTTCCGAAGCGCTACGGACGGGACGAAATCCGGCAGCCAATTGCTGGCTCTGAATAACCAGCCCAGCAATTGGCGAAATTCTTCCATAACATAAGGGGGCGGGGTTGCGCGCGAGCCGAGTGACGTAGGTGCACAAGAGTACTTCGCGCCACAACCATCTCTTTTTTATAGGTTCTATGGACCGATGCCTGCTGCTTCATCTGGTAGAAAAGATTCATAGATATGCCTGTAATTAGAAGGAAGAACCGCCATAAAAATCTTCCTCGTGTATCGTCTGTAGCAGAACTATGAACGGGAGCTAGCAATCCGGACCGTATTGAAGAGGTTCCTGAGACACAGCATGGAAGAGTCAAAATATTAAGAAGCGAGGTCCAAGAATGAAGAAGGGGTAGAATTACTGAATGAATACGAGCTGTGGCTAATACCCGAGGCATAAAAGACGCATTTTCTACGGGATCCCGAAACCACCAGCCACCCCGACCTAATTCATGATGAGCCCACCAACTTCCTGGCGAGATGCCTACGGTTAAAAACAACCGACATGTCAAGATCCAAATTCGAATTGGTTCCTGGTCCTGATCAGAGACCACAGTGTTCGCGCCGGCGGTCCAACAAAGAGGCGAAGTAGTGGTCTCTTTCTTTCCATTACGAACGACACGCTTCGCCTGCTCCCTCCCCGTGTCCATTAGCGCTCCTGTCCAGAGCGAAGAGAAGGCGAAAAAGCGCCGCCGAAGCTGCATGAGCGGGCTTCTATTGCTACGCAACAATAGAGCGGGTGCGCCGCCCACAAAATGTTTGAATGATCGGGTAAAGAGCGAGCTTCTTATATGGGATCCGACGCATCCAGCAGAGCGAAGCTGCGTTCCATTCTTTTCGGCGGCATCCTTCCGCATTGGCGGCGAGTGGAGTGCCACAATCCCATTCATCATTTTTGATCTACATAAGCCAAAGCCCATAGCACTGGCGACGTCTCCGGCATAAATGCGAGGAGGATGTATAGCTGATATAGGATCTTGTGGAACAGGATTTGATTCTGCAAGCGGTTCGGTACGAACGAAGAAATTTCGAACAAAAGGATCGGAACTCGCTGATAGGAAAGGAGAGAAAAACAAAGCAATGCCAAGAGCTCCGTCAATCCGCTGTTTATCGATAGACGAAGCTCTCTCTTTTTCATCTCGTGCCAGATGCAACAAAAGATTAGTCCTTTTTCCTTCTCGCGAACCACGGGAGCGCCCAGCGCCCAGAACAGCAAAGCTAATTTTCCTTCCAGGGTAAAGCGGCGCATAAAAAAGGGCTGGCCCGTCAAAAGTCCGGTTCCTTCGCGAACGAAGTTCAGAATCAACAAAGGTTCGTAGAACGAAGGGAGTGTACAACTGGGGCGCAGCCCCACTTTTTTGTTGGAGAGATAGAATGGAGTTCTTCACGAAGTTCGAGACAAAGGAAAAAAGAAAAGTTTCTCTATAGCCTCCTCGTTTTGAGACATTATGGCTTTGGGGTCGACCCCGGTAACAAAGAAGGAATCCATAAAAACTTGGGATCCAACACCATGATAAAATACTACCCTCATGATTAGACCATGTCCCTGAGATTTTATAAAAGAAAGGTGCATTAGCGGTTAATACGTTGTAATTGGATAAGTTATTAGGAATATGACAGAACGAAAGACCAAGGAAAGGAAGAAGAATGCACCAAAATGCAAGTGCTGCACCAAACGCTGGTGGTTGTTTCTTATTGTAAGTGAATGCAACGAAAAGACCCGGAAATAACGAATAATGAGAGAATTCATTTATTGACATTTCGTGCTCATTTCAAAATTTCTGCTTAGTTATTCCCATCATCCGGTAACCACAGGATGATCCCAATCTCCTTTTAGTAATAGATTTGGTTATATGTCTCAGTCTCCGCGGCAAGGAAGAGAAAATGCATCGAGTCGTTTATCAAGAAAGTAGACGAGCATGGTGGTCCCTATATCTCTGAGGGGTGTACCACTGTAGTAGTTTGAAAGTAAGCTTAAGAGAGAGCTCGGCTCAAAAGAAAAAGTAACTCTCCTTATTCTTTGCTAGTAGAATGGAAGCAAGACTCTTTCCTATCCACTTTGCCGAGGAGAGAGAACTATCAGATAACTCAAGCTAGACAGAAAGGTGCAAAAGTCCACAGTTCCTTAAGGATCCTGTAAGCAAGTAGGTTCAGATTGTCATTTAGCTTCAATTTCTTCAGTCTCACAAGCGGGTCCGCATGCAACAAAACTAATTGTATTTGCCCGACCTTGCCCCTTTCTTTCAAAAACCTTTAATTAATATAAGGGAAGCTCTTCGAGTAAGCGGAGGCTCGAAAGCCGGAGCGCGCTAGGGTACAAGCGGAGGCTCGAAAGCCTCCGCGCGCTAGGGAACAAGCGTAGGCGTTCCCGCCGGAGCGCGCTAGGGCGCTCTCCCTAAAAACTCGCTGCTCTCTGCCGGAGCGCGCTAGGGAACAAGCGTAGGCGTTCCCGCCTCCGCGCGCTAGGGAGGCTCTAAAGCCGGAGCGCGCTAGGCCGGCTTTATCGCTGCTCTCCCTAAACTTTCTCGCAGCTCTCTGCCGGAGCGCGCTAGGGAGGCTCGAAAGCCGATATAAACAGCTCCATATTAGCGCATTGCCTCTGACTACTCTTCTCAGGCTGGTAGAACTATCGGATTCCCATTCACTTAGTCAACTTATTGGACAGAGGGGCCAACCACTTGACCGAGGAGAGTGAGGTTCGTCACCACAGTCCCGAGAGAAGGCCGAGTTGAAAATCCCCCCCAACCTCTGCCTACCTTTAGGGGAGAAATCGGAGGTCAAAGAGCCACTAGGCAAATCCTTTTAGATCTTATCCGCTTTCCCGGAAGGATATATACAACTAATACTCATCCAACCATTAGGGTATATATCCACTGGCAATAAACTCATAGGGAATACTTATATGCTCCATCAAACTATAGGGATAGAATATAGGGTCAAAAGACCACAACTGAAGGTCAAAAGATCACTACTGAAGGACGTAAGACCCACACTACTGGTCAAAAGATCACTACTGAAGGTCAAAAGACCACTACTGTGCTACCAACTCACTACAAGACTAAGGTTAAGAAAAATAAAAAGAAGGACGATAGACCCAAACCAGATAAATAAAAGCAAGAAATGAGAAGGGCCCTTCCTGATCTACGGTTCAACCGTTAGACCTAATTTTCCAATACAGACACGTTGCACTAAGAGGCCCCACCTATCCGCAAAGAGGCTGCTAAGAGCGCTAAGAGGCGAGACTTCAGCTATAACTCCCTAGCGTCTATTCTAATTAGTAATGCACGCTGTAATTATTACTTCTGTTCTCTATAAGTTGCTTAAATTTATTCCACTTCGCTTCATTAGAAGGCTCCTCTGAATCAATCACTTGATTACCGTACACAGCATCTACATAGTCGTTGTAACACTTAATAAATTTCTTTATTTTACTACTATAATATATATAAAAGTACTTCTTTTTATTATTTTTTGTTGCTAAAACAGCCGTCAAGAAATTAGTAAGTTCATCTGTTTTCATGGGTAAATCATTATTAAAGTGTAAGGATGAAAAGGTCTTATCATTATCATTAATGTATGGATGAATCATATTCATCATAATGAAATCGTTAATTATTAAAAGTGGATGACCCATATTAATAAAGACCTTGGTATATATATCTGGGACTATTTTTACATTATGCGGTGTAGTGATAAAATTCTCGTGTACGGTATAGATAGCAGCGCGTTGACTCAATAATGATTCTACTACTTTCATGGCAATGTATGCATCCTTTTGATGAATAAAGTTAGCGAACGTTGAGATAGCTGTCTTTCGCTTATCTCTCTTCATTGTTGGTACTCTTAGAGTAACCCGTCGTCTCTTTCTTGTAATCCTATCATATACAACAATATTTTCAGTTACGAAAGACGAATAATCTTGTATTGTAGTTAAATACTCTATACTATAGACAACAGCTCTATCCATTTCAGAACTAAACCAAGCAATAGTTGAAATCAACTTCATCCAATTGGCAATATCAGGAAATTTAAGGTACCAAAAATCATAGCATAGTTTGGCTATATTATTACACTCTTTTTTAGTTAGTAATGAACTATAAGCTTTCAATATATCATTATTGATGCTCCATGATGTCTTCCCATAGACCATAGGCATAAAAAGTGTCTTGATAAGCTTTCTATTTAACTTAGATTCAATGATTTCCACCAATTTATTATCACTTATGTGATTATTTATAAATATCTTTAATTCCTGAAGGAAGTACGTATATACATCTTGTATTTTACCATCAGGATCAGGAATTAGATTCGTTTTTCTAGCCATATCTTCGTTAAGTAATAAGTAACTCATGATCTGATAAGCACTGGCAGCAGCATCTTGAGTTATTGGTATTCTATTATATTCTTGAACTCCATCGTGACAACTTCCCCCCTTATTAACCCCCTTGGCAATGAACTGAAATGGATCGCTAGCACCCTTAGCGAATCTTATTAAACTCTCATCAGAAGCAGAGATCAAACTCTCTTTTTCCTTATACCATTGAAGAGCTTCATCATAAAGATCGAATTTCTTATACTTAAAGGCAGCAGCAGAGGCAACTATGTCCTTTGCCGACTGGTTGCATCCTTCTTCCTCTTGATGATTGTTGGCAAAGACTATTAAGCTTCTAGCTAAATCACGCTCATGAAAATGTAAGACACCAGATCTGTGGATTCTTCCTCGGAAATCCAAAAAGGCTGGTAGATAAAAGACATAATCCTCGTATGCAGACGCTAGACTGATTAGAAAATCCTCATACCTAGAATTTTGTACCCTTACAGCTAATTCCTTTAATAAATAATCAAGACCTATAATATTTTTTATATCCGGATTCTTAAAATAATTCTTCCTAAGTAGATCGAATACTTCTATCATATTAACGTTAGCTAATACTTGAGGGTTAAGAAGACCATGTTTTTCCAAAGTAGAACGATTCCTTTTAATAAACTCTAAAACCTTTTTATTTATTTTAAATCCTTGTTTCTGAAGCCCATTCAATATGGAGCACATTTCCATATATTTATTAGGATTTAATTCAATATTAAAATTGCTAAAGTTACGGGATGATAAAAGACTCACTTTAACATAGATATCTAAGGTGGGTGTACTTAAATAACCACCTCTCAAATCCGATAAAAATAATGGTCTTTGAGGTCCATCAATCTCATTAGGGCTAAACCAGCCTAATGGCTCGCAAACCATAGGTAGATTGAGTGTCAACTTAAGTTGACTTAAGTCAAAATTACATACAGCGAATAAATTGGATTCAAAATACCCCTTTCCTTTCTTTTTCACTATAGCTTTTTTCTTATCATCTGTTGAAATGGACTCAATATAGATCACTTGTCTTTCAATCATGAATTCAAGCAATCTTCTACCTATTTCAAATTGTGTACCTTTATTCAGCTTGATATCCCCTTCCTTACTACTATCAACTAGACTACTTGTTGCTGTTCTACTTGAAATTTGATTCTTTTTGATTATATCAGCCTGTGTGAGAACTGTTCTATCCAGCATATCTATCAATGTAGAAACTCTAATCATCGATGTCTCTTGAGTACAGTTGAACAACAACGCTAGTACATATATAATGATTGCTTCAAGCGTATATGTACCCATCATAGCTATTGTACTGTTATAGGTCTCATTAGATATGTTTTTATATAAATATAATTTAGCACTTATAAGATCCTTTCCTATCAAAACCTTAATTAAGTTAGGTGTTTCTTTAAATATACTAGATTCATTAAAATTAAGAGTTAAATCTTCAATCTTAATCTGTAACAGTTCTAATTCATAGTTAGATGTATTCATAGGATCTTTATTTATGACTCTATACTCACTCAATAAACTAAAAACTTGATTATTATAGTTCTTAGTTTTATCTTTATATAAGCCTTTCTCTTTAATATCTAGATATAATTTATCCCAAAACTCATTGAGTATACGTATCCTATGGTTTCCGTCTAGCTTGTGAGATGACATGTGATTTCGTAAGAAGTTGGATTATGGGGGAATTCCGCAAAAACTAATTCATTATTTCAATATGCTTAATAAATTAAGCCTCGTACCTATAAAAGGGTCTATTTGCTTTTATTACTCAAAGGTTGGTTGTTGGTTTTATGAGACACCTAAAAGGGTCTTCGAAGTCTTTTAGTCGGGTTCCTAAAAGGGTCTTCGAAGTCTTTTAGTGGGTTTTAGGTCATTATCACAACTTGAATTCAACCAGCGCTAGCACTGCCCTTCTGGTTTCAAGCATGACAGTCCTTTGCCCTATCTCTTCAACCCTCAGGATTTATTTCTATATATATTCCCTAAAGCGTGTCAGTTATGGAGGGGGATTTTTCTTTTTTGTTTAGCCGTTTCTATCGCTGGCTAGCCTTTCCTGTCGGGGCCGGAACCTTTTTTTAACTAGACTTTCGGCTGCATTCCTGACGCCACAAAGGTTGGCTCTGATAAGACAAGAGTACTTTTAGTAAGAATTGAGGCTCATTATGTGAACAACGGTATGTACCGCAGCTTTTCATTCAATGCTAGCTAGCTTTCTTAGTTGTTTAGCCTAGGCTTTTTGCCTAATAAATTGATTGATGAAGCTGGCTTTCTAGCTGCCTTGAAGGCCAGTCAAGTAGTTGCTAGAAGTACCAGCTGACTTGCCTTTCCGGATGGGAAAGTTACTAGAAAAGGTAAAGGGAGAGAGATAAGGGACAAAGGTATGGGACTACAGTAGAGGTACAGGATGGGTGGATAAAAGGGAGAGGGAAGCAAGCAGTAAGTGAGATTGCACAAAATGAAAGAAAACTCTAGAAAAGCTAGACATTTTTCCTAATGGTATCCCATCTAGAGTTTCCATTGTGGTGATTCCAGGTGCGCTTGGAGTCATTTTGAGAGGTTGGGAAAAGGGAGGATAACTCTACTTATGCAATTCGCCCTCCTTCTCTTCGATTCTAGTGCATTCATACGAGACCCCTTTAGGAAGGGGCTCGGCTGCTCTCGACGACGGGGTGGGAATGAGATGCTGGGAGATGGGAGTTAGAGGTGGATTGAGAGGGGAGCAGATGCGTGGGCTAGTGAAATCTTTATGCTCCCGCCTTCCCTGCCTGTCAGTCCTCCCTTGCACCAGACAATAGAGGTTGGCACCAGACAGAATTGATAGGATAGAGCAGGCAACTCACCCAGAGCACGGGCACACGCCATTCGTGACCCACCCCGGTCCCACCTACTCATTCACGCTAGCGCGCCTACACTATAGGCCAAACTCCTAAGGCGAAGCAAAGCAGACAGAGAGAGGGAAGGCATTATGCCCTCATGTGAAAGCGAAAGGGATACAGACCTGAAACAAGTCAATCTACCTTCCCGGATAGGATGCTAACCGCTTACTAGCGCGTAGGGACTCGGCGAAACCATCGCGCTTAGTCCTGCCAGCTTTAATGGATCTTGGGTCTATTCAATCAATTTCTGTTAAGGCTAATGTTAGCTTGAATGCCGTTGGTCTCTCTCCGTAGGGGGCCATTTTCCAGTGGATGCTCAACTTGCCCTTAATTGCTAGCTTGAATTGAGACAGGAATCTCTCCATTACATTAGGCTTTCTCTCCCGACTGAACTATTGGTGGGAGGCCTAACGACTGCTGTTGAGAAGAGGAATTGTTGGATTCAGACGATTCGTTCAGTTCGACTTATTAGCTACCGAGTTCGGGATAAAGGCTCTTTGAAGGAAGAATGCGCTCTTAGTAGCCTATGCAGAAGCCGGCATTCAACTGAATGAAGATGGCATTCAGACGATTGCTGCTCTCCTTGCTTCGCTTTTTGGAAACTAGCTCTTCTATTCCCCTTCTCTTATATACGATGCTATGTCCGAGAATCTAAGATCAGACTTGCCTTGCCTTTCTGACCGTCTTGCTCTTGCCTTGTTAATGGACGAGGAAGTGACATGACATATAAAGAATAGGAATCGGTTGTTAAGGAACTTCTTGCCCTAAGGGTTAATGTCCGAGGAGGGTTAATGCATCCTATAAGAATCGGAATCGAATAAGCACTGATTTCCATCTTCCTACTTTCTTTGCAGCACACGACTTATTCACGGAGTCTGCTTATCTACTCCTTGACGTGAGAACTCCGTGCGTTCTATTCCCTATTGTTTATAGGCTTTATTTTTGAGTGTCAAATGGTGCGTCTTTCTTGGTTTCTTTGATTGACCTTGACTTGCTTGCTTGCGAGGAAGATGATTATTCTGGTAAAATGGACAGCCCATCCGATGCCAGTAATCATCTGATTCTCGGGATCACCCGATATTATTTACCAATGGAAGGCCTTCAATGAGTGAAACTCCCAGGGCCTTTATCGCTAGGCGTGCTTGCATCCTAAAGCATTATGAGCTATATTGGTATTAGCCCGGACCAACCTCACTCTCTCTTTCTGCGTGCACTGCTTCTTCATTAGCAGGTAGGGAATTAGAGACTCCGGCCTCACCCGACCGCCTATGATCACTGATTGGGAAATTTGCTCTTCATCCGAGGTCATTACGAACTCCAAAGTGTAAGTTAGTGAGGTCTTAAAAAGAAAAAACTTCAATCAATGAATGATCCCATTTGTGCTTTCAGCAAGTAGGCGACGCGAATCGGTGAAGATTTTCAATCGGATACCAAGCCGGAGCGAACAAGCGGAGGCTCTAAAGCCGGAGCGCGCTAGGGTACAAGCGGAGGCTCGAAAGCCTCCGCGCGCTAGGGAACAAGCGTAGGCGTTCCCGCCGGAGCGCGCTAGGGCGCTCTCCCTAAACTCGCTGCTCTAAAGCCTCCACGCGCTAGGCCGGCTTTCTCGCAGCTCGGAGTTTTCCTCGCTGCTTGGAGTTTTATCGCTTGGATGCGTTTGAAAGCCTCGAGATTACTCTTGCAGAAGAATGATTTTCCGTTGGGAAAGGTTTGTCTTGTGTCTCCGTAACTAATGGTCCATTTTTGGATGGGCGAACGACGGGAATTGAACCCGCGCATGGTGGATTCACAATCCACTGCCTTGATCCACTTGGCTACATCCGCCCCTACCCCCTGCGCACTGGTTTAAGTCTCTATCTACGATCAGATCCTTTCAGAACCCTCCCTATGGCCGCTATAAAAGAGAAGCTTTTTCCGATAGTTGCTAATTTTTTGTATTGTTTTTAGGAATTAGGGGAAGCAAAGCTTCTACAAGCAAGTAGAAGCTTTCTGGCAAAGAAGAAAACAGGATCCTCACTTCATTGATTTGAGTCCACTTTACTTAAGAAAGAATAAAGATAGGGGCCATGTATCCTATCCGAGGTTAAGTAGTAACTCCAACCAGAAGGCTACCGTGATCTTTACTTACATTTATACTCGAACAGGAATTGAAAAACTAAACAACACTAAACTAAAAGGTAAAGTCATAGGCTAATGTGGCTTAGTGTGCTATGCTCGCCCTATCTAATCTAAGCGGGTTTCCCAAAAAAGTGCCTAACAAATCCACTTAGATAGAGAATTCTAAGACTACTATATGTTTTCACATGGTTGATTCAGATTTCTTATTAATAGCTGGTTAGTCAAGACTTAATGCGAAAACACTATTCTGAATTCAGATTCGAAGTTCACATATGTTAACCAACATAGATCTAGGAATAATGTGGTCAATGTAGCCAGACTAGGCCAAGAATTACTCAAATGAAGACTGGAGCCACATTCCCGGATTTCCTCAGTTAGGTTTTGAACACTTCCGGAATGAAACCATCTAATATGCTTTCACGCCAAGATGACTTGAACAATGGTGACTCTTTCTGTTGTCCCTACCTCTTACCCACAACTCAACTACTAATTCTTTTCACTTAGAAACCCTTAATCTCAACTCCACTCCGTATCTTCCCGCCAGCTTTCTGGGCCACCACAATAGGAGAGCCAGTCACTTTCTTGACTTCGACGCTTCGCCCCTGCCTCTCGCATATTCGTAATCTATTTTTGCACTTGACTTTTGTATTTAGGATTCGGCCGAGTTTGAACAACACAGGGACGGCTCACGGAACCGTTCCAAAATATCGCGGGCCCTTCAAATCATATCATGATACGTCCAAGCAACTCTTTCTATTAATAGATTTATCTATGCTGCTCCTATCCGTAGTGCTGGATCCCAGTCCGCTCCTATAGTGATGAACTGCTTATGTTCTTCATCTCTTTCGTCTCTTCTTCAATCGGAAGAGAGAACCCAACTTCTATCTCATCCAAAATGAATGTTGCAGTAGCCTCACACCAGCATTCCAATAGCCTGTTCAGAGAATAATGATCCATTGTCACCTTTCTTATTTCAATTTCTAGGGCGTCCCATATACCTGCTTTCTTTCTTCCATGTATCATCTTTCCGATTGAATTGAGAAGAGGTACGTGACGCCTTAACCCTTAAGCCAGTTAAGAGAGTCATTCTTCTTCAGTATCCCATCTGTCTATTAGTGAAAGCGGAATCCCTACTGTCTCATCTATTAGTAAAGACGCTACGCCCCGGTTTGATCTGCCGCTGTTAGAACAAAAAAATCTTCGTCCTTAGAGGCATTCTAGGCACAATAAGGAAAGCCATTAGCCAGCAGGCAAGTAAGCGAGAGCAGGGGCTAAGGGAGCGGAACGCTTTGCACTTTTTGGGTGAACCCCAAAACCGAGATGGATGACCCCGCGGATGCAGTTGGAAAAAAAAGGTCGAGGGTACACTTCTCCAAGAAGGCTATTCTCGTGAAAGCCCTTTTTCAAAACGAAACTTCATCAGAGCGCGTATACCCGGGTCGAGGTGGGAACTTATATAAGGCCAGCACCCTCAACTCGTTCCTAAAAAAGGATATCAGAGCGAGTACGCCTTATAAAAGAATAAAAGATGCCATTTCCTTATTTTTATGTAAAGGATCTAGAAATTTGATGAACGAAACTTTGACCCTGTTGTACGGTCTTGTTTTTTGATTGAAAGGATAAGTTGCATTGGAATTGAGGAAGTTCCGTTCTGCATCAAAGGAGTAAAAATAGTGGCTGCGGCTGCCTCGGCCTCAAAAATGAAATCTCTGAGCTGGACTCGTCTGCGAGCTACCTATACCCGTACCAAGGCAGGAGCGAAACCTGAATGGAGGTCTCCTGGTTGGGTTCATCAACAGGTTTCATATTCTATAGACAGAATAGCATTTTAGGGTGGGCTTTTCAACATCCAATGTTTGGAACACGAAAGATCCTGAAAGTCGTGTTTTGCTAGGCAAAGGTATAGCCATTTTTGAACATATTGAGAGTCGCGAGGAACCTTCGACACTCTTACTTTCTAGTTTTCATCCTGCCAATCTATCGATGTTGTAGTCCCTGAAATGCGATCCTTATCTGAAAATCTTTTGAGGTCATCCACAAAGTGATGATTGATTTCCACAGGGCTTGCTCGAGAGCGACTTTCCTGCTATGCTTTCTTTCTTGGGTCAACCAAGTCATTCAATAGTCCAACAAGCTTTGCTGTCACCGGGCACATAGAGAAGTCGTTCTGCTCTGTTCAATAGAATAAGTACTGGATGTTCCAGGAAGGGGTATGTCCTAAGTATAAGCTTTCCCTTCTTCTGCGATATAGCTGGTGGCTTTCCCGGTGGGATATAATGCAAAATCGTAATAGAGGGTCCCCCGCCACTATATCGCTAGTCGGTCGGTCTCTATTTCCGGCTGGATGAGTGGTCGATCGGATGCTTTCGTTCTAGTCTTCTCCTCCGGTCACTGCACAGAGGGCGTATAGGAGCGCACCTCCGTTCCGGCGAAGGCCCCTTGGTGAGGCTAAATTCCATCTGGAAGAAAGGTTGCCAATCTATCATTGAATAGCCGAGCAATAACCTTGTAAACAAAGTGACAAAGGCTAATAGGGCGAGAATCCTTTACCCGGCCAGGCTCCCCCACCTTGGGGATAAGAGCTAAAAAGGAGGATGTATATGACCGTGGCAGAGAAGAGGTCGAGAAGAAATCCAGTACTGCATTCAACACATCATCCTCCACTATCTCCCAGCATGTAGTAAAGAAAATGCCAGGATATCCATCCGGTCCAGGGGCGCTTTCAGGGGAAAGGCCAAACACAGATCTCTTCACCTCTTCTTTTGATGGCGGGCTACTAAGAAGCTCATTCTGTTCATTAGTGACTAATTCAGGTATATACTGAAGGAGTTCCTCCTTATTTGAGCATCCTTCTGAAGAAAACAGGTTTTGATAATAAGAAATGATCATTTGAGACAATCGTTCCTGATCTTCAATCAGATTACCATCTCTGCATCCTTCAAACTTCTAATAGATGACTTCTCCTTCTTTAAGAAGGCCATATGATGAAAAAAACCAGTGTTCCTGTCACCCTCTCTAAGCCACTTCATGTGTGCTTTCTGCGCATTCTTTCAGTTTTCTGTAGAAGCTTTTCTTTGCACTCATTAAATTAAGCTGGTTCCAATTGTGAAGATTGGGGTCTTCATCATACGCCTGTTGCGCTTCTAGAACACCATCCTCTGCTGAAGCAACGTTCTTGACCGAACGTAGATTGAGAAAACTCTTTTAGCACCTGTTTCAGGCGTTTCAGTTTTCCCATGAACCTGTACATTGGGCTGGCATAAATTGGTTCCTCCCAAGATCTCTTTACCACTGAGTCAAAATCACCATGCGATATCCACATCTGTTGAAAGCGAAACAGCCTAGGTTCACTTGATGCAGAATTTCTGAAAGAGATGAGCAGGGGCTAATCTAATAGACCACCGCCGACAATGTCCGACTGAAATGTCTTACTTCGGAAGATAGCCTTCCATTCAGAGTGAATGAAACATCGATCGAGCTTCGCCCTGATACAAGCCGCTCCTTCCTGATTATTACACCATGTGTATTGACTGCCCATAAACCCTGCATCCAACAAGTTTGCTGAAGACAAAACATCATGAAAATCATCCATGGTGCGTACCTCTGGATAAAACCGAATTTCTCATCTGCATATAGAATTGCATTGAAGTCGCCTGCAATTCACGGATATGGACTGTGATCAAACCCGAATCTGTTCCAAACATTCAAGTCTCTCTGATGCTTGGCATAAACAAAAGAGATGAATGAAATTGTCTTGTCTTGCCGGATCATGAGAATGAAACTGTTTGAAAGCCATGGACTGCTTCCAGAAGACCCATATCTTGGACACTCCTTTATCTAAAAAATAGCAGGAATCCATACCAATACACCTACAGGTTCTGTTCAGTTTCCTTCCTTCGCTCCGGGACAGTCCAAAATTGTACACAATGCTCCCGCTTCAATCGCCGAAGAGTTGGTTTGTCACCAACCCCTCTGGCATTCCACACAATGCCGCTACCCTTCATGATGAATATGAATTGTCTTTGGGTTTTGAACCCCCGTTTTTACACTCAGAGGAACAACAATCCGTTTCTTCTTTTTAAATTTATCCCTAAAGGGTGCCATTTTATATTGACCTAAAACTTGTTATAACAGGTTGAAACCGAATGCCGCCCATCCGGTTTCTCCCCTTTTTTTTTTCATTTTTCCCTAAAGGGTGCCACTTTATATTGAGGGATTTTTCCCTGTAATACTATTTCAACCTTGGTCTCGGTGTCGGTATCGGTAGTAGCATCATTGTCTTTCCATGCCCTGCTGCCCTGTATGATAGTTTCAAGATGTCTCTCTTCGAAACTGGCCCTTTTTCTTTTCGAGAGGAAAGTTAGCTTTCAAGTGACGGGGGGTTACCTATCACTGGAGCCCCCAATAAATAATTGTTATCCGTGGAAGAGCCACTTGCTTCCTCTTATGAAGGTGAGCTGTTCCAATGGTCGTCAAGTCAAAAGGAGTCGGAAAGACCGGATTACGTAGATCAACAAGCCTAGTGGGCCCGTCGGTGGTCAAAGTAGTAGCATAGGCCAAAATACAGGTCTTTTCCCCGCCCCTTTTTTTTTGCTAAAATTAGATATCATCAAGTCTGGGCACCTAATAACGAGACGGAGATGGAATCGACAGATCAGTAGAGCAAGCGAAGACAAGAACATTCACTGATATTACTCCCAACCTCGCAAGGTTACCGTTCTCGGGCCTTGGGGCACAGATCTCGTTCTTTCGCGTTTACTCGCTCACTACTTAGCTATCTAATCAAACTAGTCTCACTGGACACTCCATAGATTTCCTACTTGTCGTGCACAGAGTTTGCAAGTTGCTTTCACCAACTGGAGACCCGCCTAAGAAGATTTGGGCAGCGGCTACTCTCTTTGCTTACATTCTCTGTCGCACTAGAGAAAGATGAGATATGTGACGCCCAATAGGACGTCATTCACAGGCCAAGCACCAATGTCAAACCCATGAGCTAACGACGAAAGCTAGTCCCAAAAGAAAGGCGAAGGAATGCTAGAATACGGGTACCGGAGCCCAGGCGATAACATCCGAAGAATCTCATCGGTAACTAAACCCATTCTTTCCCGGGAAGTCCAAATGAAAGCCATAGGACGGCCCGGAAGAGTCCGGCTAATCGACTGTTGAAAGACCCGCCAGTATACCCATCGCCAGCCTGGGGAGAAGGTCCGTCAGATAACACAGAATGAAAGCGCAGTCTTAAGTGAACGGATGGAACGAAGGAACCCTGGATGACCGACCGTTGCTATAGTTGTGAGTCCAGTCCGTAAAGATTCGGCGGGTCTCACTCCTTAGGAATACAGTCATTCCCACATACCTACGCAATACAGTTAGAGCATCTGCGCCCTATTCGAAGATAACTCGAGGACTCATATCACATTTCCGGCTCGGGATGACCCACCGGCCTTCGAAGATCAATCGGTGATCCGTTAAGTAAGCCGCCCAACGACTGGTGGACAACCAAGGCGGTTAGACTACGGGAATCTACGATCTTAGATCCCGGCGTCCGTCCGTATATGTAGATGTCTTCTTCCTGGTTCCAAGATTCACTCTCATTTCAGGGGAACAAGCTCCGGCTCGAAAGCCGGAGCGCGGCTCGAAAGCCGGAGTGAACAAGCTCCGGCTCTAAAGCCGGAGCGCGCTAGGGTACAAGCGGAGGCTCGAAAGCCGGAGCGCGCTAGGGCGCTCTCCGTTTTCTCGCTGCTCTAAAGCCTCCACGCGCTAGGCCGGCTTTATCGCAGCTCGGAGTTTTATTAAACTCGCTGCTTGGAGTTTTCTCGCTTGGGTTGTCGGCGGCGTGAAGGATACGGTAGAAGGCTAGACTAAGATATTTATTTCTTTTTATAGCCAACAAGGAGAAAGCATTGAAGGGCTGCAACAGAGCAATAGGAGGCAAGACAAGAGACTCATGAATAGAGGTTAGAACATCCACAGCATGTCGGTAACTAATCAAAGGATATTGCTATAGGTATGAGAGCAAGCCCAAAGGACGGCAAGGAAAAGTGGATCCGCTACCAACTGGAAAATGACTGCTAGTGGTGTACCAACAGAGCGGTTGAGGTCACGCCAGCCAGGTGTTAAGGACAGGGAGCTATGTAACGCATGCTCAAATACGATGACAGGTAAAGAATCGATCAGAGTTTCTTTATGAAGGTAATCTCATTCTTTCTATCCCTATGTCCGACCAACTTACCCTTATCTTAGAATCCCGTCATTTGGATGACCAGCTGACAACAGGCCTTTGAAGTGCTAACAGCTCACGGTACATAGCGCCAACCTAGGACTTGCTGCCATCCTAGGCAAAAAAGAAAGAAGACTAAAGAAATCGATCACGGCCTTTCTCTGAGTGCCTACTATTCTAGGTTTAGGGCAAGACTATACTTCCAGGAGCGGATGTTGTTCGAGCATGGGCTGCGTCTGTTCTGGAAGACAGAGTGAAGCTCTAACTAGAGATGAGATAAAGCGAGGAGAAGGCCAGCTCCCAAGGCTAATCCCATAGGGACGGAAAAGGCCTCTTAGAATGCGAGTAAGAAAAGTAAAAAAGATAGAAGAAAGCGCTCGAAAGCGCTTTCTCGCCTCCACGCGACACTGCTTGGAGTTTTCTCGCTGCTTTCCGTTTTCTCGCTCGGTAACTGAACACAAGAAAGCACTGGAAGTCCAAAATAAAGCAATGGGACGGCAAGAGCTCGTCTTGCTAGCCAACTGCTAGAGTTTAAGAAAGTATAAGAGGGCGGCAGAAGTAATTCCATCCAGCGTTCACTCTTGGCATTCCTTCTGCCTCGCGTGCACGACCACTATGTCTGCTTGGTTTTCACATGATGGTTCGCCATATCGACTTTCTCTTGGCATTGGCATAGACTCGTCGACTCCTTTTCTGGTACCGAACGATGATAGGTGGTAGAGATATCTGATCTTATTTCATCTTGTCTGAAGACCGGCCGGGGATAGGGAAGGAGAGCCAAAACCCCTTTCTCAACAGAGAAAACAAATGAGTTTGATCGATTTGTGGGACATTAGACCCCAAATCGTAATTTGTGCCCGGAGAGCCCCTAATCTTGCCTTTCCCTTTCCCTAAAGCCACCAAAAAGAGCAGTTTCCGATCAGCAAGCAGTAAGGTAAACTGTGGTATTGGTTAGCGCATTGAGAACGGATTCGTTTATTAGCAGTTCAGCAAGACTAGCTCGACGGAAAGGGGTCGGTGATGGTATAGCCCGGCAAGCAAGTATCGGTACGGCCGACCAAAAAAAGTCAGCAGAAAGAATAAGGGCCAATCAGACGAGTAAATCTGCGCAATTTGGCGGGCAGTCAGGCAAGAAGAGAGGATTCCCTGCATCATGTCATGGAACACTCTCTTTGGTTACATGGCTCAAGTTCCTTTCTTTGACTAGACCTTTTTGAAAAAGTGACTCAGTCAAAAAAAGTCTAGCCACCCTTTAGGCGCACAGTCCGCCTAAAGTCAACCTGAGCCAAAGTGATTGATTGCTATAGTCACGCATCGTAAACTAATATGAAGACCGTATAGTATAGATGGATATGTTGACGGGAGTACGGTCCAGCGTGCAGACCTATCTATAGCCCTTCTTATTTCCCTGTGTGCTGAACTCTTGATTCGAGAATCCTCAGTCGCTTAACCATTGGTCCCGGATTCCCTGTCAAATGATGGATCCAAGTTCTTTCTTCTTT